ATTGTAAATATTATAATAGTGTAAAGAGAAGCAGTTTACTAAGAAAACGGCAATTTCTAGGGGTATATCTCAGTTAAAATTATATTTATATTGTAAATATTATAATAGTGTAAAGAGAAGCAGTTTACTAAGAAAACGGCAATTTCTAGGGGTATATCTCAGTTAAAATTATATTTATATTGTAAATATTATAATAGTGTAAAGAGAAGCAGTTTACTAAGAAAACGGCAATTTCTAGGGGTATATCTCAGTTAAAATTATATTTATATTGTAAATATTATAATAGTGTAAAGAGAAGCAGTTTACTAAGAAAACGGCAATTTCTAGGGGTATATCTCAGTTAAAATTATATTTATATTGTAAATATTATAATAGTGTAAAGAGAAGCAGTTTACTAAGAAAACGGGGGGGGTAGGGGGGGGATACGATTAGGGTATATCTTAGGAGAATATTTTATGAATATATGCCCGTGAAATCAGTTATGTAATTCTTTAGTTAAAGTCTTTCCATCATGGATTATCTCCAGGAGGTGCAGGCAAGATATGTTCAGCCTTGTGGTACTTTATCTCTCGCACTGTGAGATGTCAAGTGAAAGGAGAAAAAAAAAGAGAACCAGCCACACTCTGGAAAGAACGCCCGGCTTGGTGGGTAACGAGTCCCATGTTTGACACCATTAACTTATGCAAGCGTCAAGGAAAGAATGGGGAATTAATCAAGTCTTGTACCTGAAATAGGAGCTTATGCCAGGAATAACTCACTGAGTGCTACCCCCACGGTTTCTGTCCCTGACCATCAATAACCGTGGGCCATTAGGAATCAACTGATGCGCGGTTCTTACTGCATCCGCATTTGACTTGGTGGGATGTTGAGTCCTTGGTATATCTGGACGGGTCAAAAGTAAATGTTCGATGTTTAAGTCTCGATGTGTCTTTACTTTCATCAATATTTAAAATTAAGACCTAGGATGGTTTGGGTATACCTTAGGATAATGTACTAGACATTATAGTATAAGTACCATGATATGGTTGTTATTCAGTATAGCATTATATGCACGCAAGTGGATAGAAAATGAATGGTCGCAGTCCATATTTTCATGAGAGACAGAGAATAGTTTAATTCAGAATGCTAGCTTTGGGAGTTAGTGGTGGAGGTTTAAGTCCTTCTTTTCTGAAAGCAGTAGGAGGGATTTTAGCCCTCGGCATCCGGCTTACAAGACCGGCGCTCTAGCACTGAGCTACTACTGCGTTATCAGTCAAGGATTTTGTTTTCTAATCAGCCTACTGTGGGGGAGATAATAAGAAATAGGGCAAAGTAGAGGAAGGATGCAATTTGACCAATGATGATGAATGGGTGCTCTACGGGTATTCCTCCGATTCAAGTGAGGATCATTACGTCTGCAATAAGAAGTCAGAAGAAGAACTGCGTGATTGGTCGGAAGGTTAAGCTTCGTTGTTTTGATGTGTGGAGGATAGGGACGAGCATGAGTACTAGAATTGAAGCTAGTAAGGCCAGGACACCACCTAGTTTGTTCGGGATTGAACGTAGGATTGCATAAGCAAATAGGAAATATCATTCTGGCTTGATGTGTGGGGGTGTAACTATGGGGTTAGCGGGGGTGAAGTTGTCGGGGTCTCCAAGAAGGTTGGGGGAGAAGAGCGCTAATGAAATTAGGGCTAGCAGGAGAGCTGCGAATCCTAGGACGTCTTTATAGGAGAAGTAAGGGTGGAATGAGATTTTGTCTGCGTCTGAGTTTAGGCCTGTAGGGTTGTTAGAGCCAGTTTCATGGAGAAAAATCAGGTGAACTAGTGTTGCGGCTACAATGACAAAGGGAAAGAGGAAGTGGAAGGCGAAGAATCGGGTAAGGGTAGCATTATCTACTGAGAAGCCGCCTCAGATTCATTGGACTAGGGAGTTACCGATATAGGGAATAGCTGACAAGAGGTTTGTAATTACGGTGGCACCTCAGAATGACATTTGGCCTCAAGGGAGAACATAGCCTACGAAAGCGGTTATTATTACAAGGAGCAGAAGGATTACTCCAACATTTCATGTCTCTTTATGAAGGTAAGAGCCGTAGTAAAGCCCTCGTCCAATGTGAAGATAAATGCAGATGAAAAAGAAGGATGCACCGTTGGCATGCATGTTTCGAATGAGTCATCCGTAGTTTACGTCTCGACAGATGTGGGCGACGGATGAGAAGGCAGTGGCGATATCGGAAGTGTAGTGTATAGCAAGAAATAGGCCCGTGAGGATTTGGGCAATTAAGCAAAGTCCGAGTAGAGAACCGAAATTTCATCAGACGGAGATGTTGGCTGGTGTGGGGAGGTCTACTACTGCATCGTTTGCTAGTTTTAGTAGGGGGTGGGTTTTTCGAAGGTTAGCCATTAGGGTTCTTGTAGTTGAATAACAACGGTGGTTTTTCAAGTCACTAGTTTAGGTTAAAGTCCTGGCAGGAATAGATGACTTTTATTTTGATTTTATGTCTGTTTGGGTTAATTTTAGGGTTGGCGGCTGTAGCTTCAAATCCCTCTCCTTTCTTTGCTGCGTTTGGGTTGGTGTTGGCCGCAGGGTTAGGGTGCGGGGTTTTAGTGGCTTATGGGGGTTCTTTTTTGTCTTTGGTGCTATTTTTAATTTATTTGGGGGGCATGCTGGTTGTTTTTGCGTATGCAGCGGCTCTTGCTGCTGAGAAGTACCCAGAAACATGGGGGAGCTGGCCAGTAATAATGTTGATGTTAAGTTATGTATTCGTAGTTGTTGTAGTTGCTGGCTTGCATATAGGGGGGTGGTATGGTAATTTTTCAGCTGTGGTGGATGAATATGTAGAGTTTGCATTGTTTCGGGGGGACATCTCTGGGGTAAGCATAATATATTCGGCTGGTGGGGGGATACTAATAATGGGGGCGTGGGTGTTGCTTTTAACCCTATTTGTAGTTTTGGAGTTGACTCGGGGATTGAGTCGGGGGGCACTTCGTGCTGTTTAGTAAAGGAGGAAAAGGATTGCTAGTGCGAAAGTGAAGAAAAATAGGGAAAGGTAAGTTTTAATTATTCCTTGTTGGATGTTAGCTGTAGTTGTAATAAGAGGGGCATTTAGGGAGATAATTGCTTTAGGTCCAATTTTTTCTAGCCAGGTTTGGTCTACTAGTTGGGTAGCGATGGTCTGGCCGAGGGTGAGTCCTAGTTTAGGGGTGTAGCGGTGGATAATTGTTGGGAAGAATCCTAGTATATTGGAGAAGTGGTGCGCAGGCATATTAGGGGTTGGCTTAAGTTGTTTGGTGGTGAGGGAGGCTAAGTCTCGAGCGATTAATACGCCTAGGATTGTAACGGCGAGGGCAGCCAGTTTCAGGGTAGGGTGTATGGATATAATTGGTGTTTTTAGGGGAGTGATGTTTGAGGTAATTAAGAGGCCGGCAATAATGCTGCCTCATGCTAGGCGTTTAATAGGGTTGATAACTGTGGGGTTGTTTTCATTAATGGGGGAAAGGGAGTTGAATCGAGGGTGTCCCATGGACACAAAGAAAATGACTCGGAGACTGTAGATAGCTGTAAAGGAGGTGGCTAGGAGGGTTAGGACTAGGGCTCAGGCGTTTAGGTAAGAAGTGTTTAGGGCTTCAATGATAGCATCTTTAGAGAAGAAGCCTGCCAGGAAGGGGGTACCTGTGAGGGCGAGGCTGCCAATAGTAAGGCAGGAGGATGTAAAGGGGGTAAGGCGGTGTATGCCCCCCATTTTTCGGATATCCTGTTCATCGTTAAGGCTGTGGATAATTGAGCCTGAGCACAAAAATAGTATGGCTTTAAAGAAGGCATGGGTACAGATATGAAGAAATGCGAGTTGGGGTTGGTTTAGGCCAATTGTTACTATTATAAGCCCTAGTTGACTTGATGTTGAGAATGCGACAATTTTTTTAATATCATTTTGAGTGAGGGCACAAGTTGCAGTAAATAATGTGGTAAGAGCACCTAGGCATAGGCAGGTGGTTAGGGCTTTTGGGTTATTTTCTATCATGGGGCTCATACGCACTAGAAGGAAGATGCCTGCAACGACCATTGTGCTGGAGTGTAATAGGGCAGAGACGGGTGTGGGGCCTTCTATGGCAGAGGGTAGTCATGGGTGGAGACCAAATTGGGCTGATTTTCCGGTGGCGGCAATAATTAGTCCGAGGAGAGGGAGGGTGAGGTCTATGTCTTTAGAGAGGGAAAATATTTGTTGCATTTCTCATGAGTTTAGGTTGGTTGCAAGTCATGCTATTGTGAAGATTAGTCCTACATCTCCAATTCGATTATAAAGCACAGCTTGCAGGGCTGCGGTGTTGGCGTCTGCTCGGCCGTATCATCATCCGATTAGGAGAAATGATATGATGCCAACACCTTCTCAGCCAATAAATAGTTGGAATATGTTGTTTGCTGTAACCAGTACAATTATGGCGATGAGGAAAATTAGGAGGTATTTGAAGAAGCGATTTATAAACGGGTCTGTATGCATGTATCAGGAAGCGAACTCGAGAATTGACCATGTAACGTAGAGGGCAATGGGGGTGAAAATAATAGAGTAGAAGTCAAATTTAAGGCTAATGTTAATATCAAAGGTGAGGGTGTTTATTCAGTTTCAGTTAGTAATAATTGTTTCTGCGCCTTCATTTAAGAAGAGGAATAGCGGCAGGAGGCTGACGAAGAAGGCTAGTTTTACTGCTGTTTTTACTTTGGTGAGGGCTCAGTCATTTTTTAGGGGCTCAGGGGAGAAGGTGGTAAGGACTGGGTATGTCAGTAGAAGGAAGATAATGATTAGGCTTGATGTTATTACGATAGGAGTGTGGTGCATAGCTACTACTTGGATTTGCACCAAGAGTTTTTGGTGCCTAAGACCAACGGATGAACTATTATCCTTTAGGAGCTTTGTTAGGCGAGTAGAGCCTCGGAATTCAACCAAGGGAGACGAAAGTTAGCAGTCTTCGTTGCAGGGAATATTGCCTCTCTCGGTTGACTAGAGGATTTTAACCTCTATTCTTAGAATCACAATCTAATGTCTTAGTTAAACTAAGTCTACAGAAGTTTAAGCCTCAAATTAACTCTGGTTTAATTATGAGAAGAACAAGAGGAAGGAGGTGTATAACAATAAGGAGGTGTTCTCGGGTATGGTTGGGTGACATTGCGAGAATATGAAGTGGGAGCGGACCTCGTTGTGTAGACAAGTATATATGAAGGGAGTAAGCGGCGGTGATGAATATGCCTGCTCCTGTGAGTGCCAGGGTTCATCAAGATCAGCTATACAATGAGATAATAACTATCATTTCGCCTATTAGGTTGGGAAGAGGGGGAAGAGCTAGGTTAGCGAGGGCTGCAAGGAATCACCAGCAGGACATAAGGGGGAGAGCCATTTGGAGACCTCGGGCAAGAATTATAGTTCGGCTATGCGTTCGTTCGTAGTTCGTGTTTGCTAGGCAGAAGAGGAGAGAAGAAGTTAGGCCATGAGCAATTATGAGGACTAAGGCTCCGGTGAGGCCTCATGGTGTTTGGGTGAGAATGCCTGCTGCGACTAAGCCTATGTGACTTACGGAGGAGTAAGCGATGAGAGATTTTAGGTCGGTTTGTCGTAGGCAAATTGAGCTAGTTATAACAACCCCTCATAGTGCGAGAACAATAAAAGGGTAGCTGAGTTCATTGGTTAGTGGTTGAAGCGTTGTTATTATTCGAATTATTCCATAGCCCCCTAGCTTAAGAAGGATAGCAGCAAGGATTATGGAGCCTGCAATGGGAGCTTCAACATGGGCTTTGGGGAGTCAGAGGTGGGTCCCGTAGAGAGGTAGTTTAACTATAAAAGCACACAAGCAGGCCAGTCATCACAGTTTATTACCAATAGTGTGTGGTTGGGTGAGGGCACAGTTAAGTGTGGTTCAGAGGCTTAAGCTTCCTCAACTGTTGTAAAGGGAGAAGAGGGCGACTATGAGAGGCAGGGAGGCAAACAATGTGTAGAACAGTATGTAATATCCTGCTTGAAGTCGTTGATTTTGTGAGCCTCATCGAGTAACAATAATTAGGATTGGAATTAGGACAGCTTCAAATATAATAAAGAATATGAAGAGATCTGTAACGGCGAAGGCCCCAATAAGGCAGGCATGAAGGGCCGCTAGTATTGAAATAAAAAGTCGTTGTCGTTCGAAGGGCTCTTGGCGGAGATGACCTTGGGTTGCTATAAGTGCTAGGGGGAGGAATCAGGCATTAAGTATAAGTAGGGGGCCTGAGAGTGCGTCTGTGGATATATACATGTTGGAGAATGTTCGGTCCAGGTCTATTGGGCGTGAAAGTAAAATTATGGTGAGCGGTGTGCAGAGAATGCTATATACAAGTGCGTTAGATCATATATGTTTAGGTGGGGATGTTCAGGTGAGTGGAATAATCATTAGGGATACGGTTAATAGTTTTAGCATTGTAGGAGGTTGAGGTTTTGGAGGTGATCGGTGCCGTGGGTCCGGGCTGTAGCGACTAGTAAAGCTAGGCCTGCGCTGGCTTCACAGGCTGAGAAGGCCAGGAGGATTATTGGGGAGGCTGAGAAGTTTGTGGAGTCTAGTTGTAGTGTTCATAGAGAAAGGGCAATAAAAAGTGAGAGCATTATTCCTTCTAAGCAGAGAAGGGCGGAGAGGAGGTGTGTTCGGTGGAATGCTAGGCCAGCTAGTCCGAGGATAAAAGTGGAGGAGAAGGCAAATTGAGAGGGGGTCATGCAGACAAATATGGGCTTACACCATAAATTCTTGAGCCGAAATCAAGGGTTTTATTTATTTTTAAACTAAATGTCTATTCTGCTCATTCTAATCCACCTTGCAGTCATTCATAGACTAGGCCTAAGGTTAGGAGAACAAGAATGCTAATTGCTCAGGTGAAGGTTAAAAGGGGTGAGGGTAGTTGGTCTCCCCATGGAAGGGGCAGGAGTAGGGCGATTTCTAGATCGAAGAGGAGGAAGAGGATAGCGACTAGGAAGAAGCGCATGGAGAATGGTAGGCGGGCAGATCCTAGGGGATCAAATCCGCATTCATAGGGTGAAAGTTTTTCATGGTCGGGGGTCATTAGTGGAAGTCAGAAGGAGACGATGGCTAAGATGGTGGAGAGTGCAATGGCAATTGTAATTACAGTTGTAACTAGGTTCATTATCTTTCCTTGGATTTTAACCAAGACGAGATGATTGGAAGTCATATGTACTAACTTAATACTAGAAAGATTATGAGCCTCATCAGTAGATTGAGATATAGAGGAAAAGTCAGACTACGTCAACAAAATGTCAATATCAGGCTGCAGCTTCAAATCCAAAGTGGTGTTCGGATGTAAAGTGGAATTGAATTTGCCGTACAAGACAAACGGCAAGAAATGTTGAACCAATGATGACATGAAGACCATGGAAGCCGGTGGCTACAAAGAAGGTTGAGCCATAAACTCCGTCTGCAATTGTGAAGGGGGCTTCGTAGTATTCTATACCTTGGAGGAAGGTAAAATAGAAGCCAAGTAGGATTGTTAGAGTAAGGGATTGAATTGCTTGTTTTCGGTGGCCTTCTATGATGCTATGATGGGCTCAGGTGACTGTTACTCCGGAGGCAAGGAGGACAGCTGTGTTAAGTAAGGGAACTTCGAATGGGTCTAGGGTGGTGATACCTGTAGGGGGTCAGCAGCCGCCTAATTCTGGGGTGGGTGCTAGGCTAGAGTGGTAGAAGGCTCAAAAGAATCCAAGGAAGAAGAAGACTTCAGAGGTGATGAAGAGGATTATACCGTATCGGAGCCCTTTTTGGACTGGTGGTGTATGGTGGCCTTGGAATGTTCCTTCTCGGACGATGTCTCGTCATCATTGATATATTGTTAAGAGGAGAAGGACTGTGCCGAGGGCCATGAGTGTTGTGGTGTGGAAATGTATTCAGATTGCTAGGCCAGATGTTATTAGCAGGGCGGCGACTGCGCCCGTAAGGGGTCAGGGGCTTGGGTCTACTATGTGATATGCATGTGCTTGATGAGCCATTAGACGTTTTCTTGTAGGTAGAGGCTTAATAATAGGACAAATACATAAGCTTGAATTATTGCTACGGCAACTTCGAGAAGGGTGAGGAGGAGTAAAAGTACTGCCGTCAAAGAAGCTACAGCAGGCATGAGGGGTAAGAGAACGTATGCAGCGGTGGAGATTAGTTGAATTAGAAGGTGGCCGGCTGTAAGGTTGGCTGTAAGTCGGACTCCGAGGGCTAGGGGACGAATAAAGAGGCTAATAGTCTCGATGATAATAAGAATTGGAATTAGGGGGCCGGGGGTACCTTGGGGTAGAAGGTGGGCTAGGGCAAGATTGGGTTGATTACGCATACCAATTAAGACGGTTGCTAATCATAAGGGCACTGCGAATCCTATGTTAAGGGAAAGCTGGGTTGTAGGGGTGAAGGTATATGGGAGTAGGCCTAGTAAATTTAGGGTAATAAGGAAAACTATAAGAGCAGCGAGAAGTGCGGCTCATTTATGGCCCGGTGTATTGATTGGAAGAAACATTTGTCGGGTGAAACCGCTAATGAATCAGCCTTGAAGGCTTAGTAATCGGTTTTCCACTCATCGGGAGGTAGCTTTTGGGAGAAAAATTCAGGGGAGTCCAAGGGCTAAAGCAATCAAAGGGACTCCGAGTCATACAGGGCTTTCAAATTGGTCGAAGAGGCTTAGTGTCATGGTCAGTTTCAGGATTGTATTTCTTGCTTATCTAAGGTTGGGGGGGAAGCATCGATGCAGAAAGAAAAAGCGATAACTTTGTGGGGGACGGAAAGCAGGAAGGCTGCTCATCCGAACAGTATAACAAATAACCAGGGTGATGGGTTTAATTGAGGCATTGATCGCTAGGGGTGGTTGGGGGCCACCAGTCTTTAGCTTAAAAGGCTAACGCTATACCCTATTTAGCTTCTTAGCGAGGCGTCTTCAAGTATAAGTGAGGATCATGTTTCGAATTGTTCCAGGGGGACAGCTTCTACGACGATGGGTATGAAGCTATGATTTGCCCCGCAGATTTCAGAGCATTGTCCATAGAATACACCAGGTCGAGATGCAATAAAGGCTGCTTGGTTTAATCGGCCAGGGACTGCGTCTATTTTTACTCCGAGCGAGGGTACTGCTCAGGAGTGGAGAACATCTTCAGCGGAAATTAGTATTCGGATGGGAGATTCGATTGGGACTACTATTCGGTGATCTGTATCTAGGAGACGGAATTGTCCGTTGGTAAGGTCTTGTGTAGGAATTATGTAGGCGTCAAAGCCCAAATCTTCATAGTCCGTATACTCGTAGCTTCAGTATCATTGGTGGCCTATGGCTTTAATTGTGAGATGTGGGTCGTTAATTTCGTCTATAAGGTAAAGAATGCGAAGAGAGGGGAGGGCAATAAGAATAAGAATAAGAGCGGGAAGGACAGTTCAGATAATTTCGATTTCTTGGGAATCTAAGATAAATTTGTTAGTGAGTTTAGTGGAGATTATGGCTACAATGATGTAAAGAACCAGGGTACTGATTAGGAACACGATTATGAGGGCGTGGTCATGAAAATGGAGAAGCTCTTCTATTACAGGGGAAGCTGCATCTTGAAATCCTAATTGGGAGGGATGGGCCATTAGATTTAAGACGCGCGGGGTTTTAACCCACGATTCTGCCTTGACAAAGCAGTGTTATAGCTGGTTTAACTAGCGTCTTATGAAGAAAGTGTCAGAGCGGTTATGTGATTGGCTTGAAACCAATTTACGGGGGTTCGACTCCTCCCTTTCTCGTTAGTAGGGCTAAGCAGAGATTGCTGTGGGGGCTTGATGCTCTGTTCAGACTTGTTGAATTTGGACGAATGCAGGCTCTTCGAAGGTGTGGTATGGTGGAGGGCAACCGTGAAGTCATTCTACGTTTGTAGAGGTTAGTTCAACTCATATAACTTCTCGCTTGGCTGCGAAGGCTTCTCAAATAATAAATAAGAATATGATTACTGCTACAAGGGATACGAGGGATCCAATAGAGGAGATAGTATTTCACAGGGTGTAAGCGTCTGGGTAGTCAGAGTATCGACGAGGCATTCCGGCTAAGCCAAGGAAATGTTGCGGGAAGAAAGTGAGGTTAACACCCACGAATATTACCGTGAAGTGAACTTTGGTTCATGTGGAGTGAAGAGTGTATCCTGTGAATAGGGGGAATCAGTGTACGAAGGCGGCAACGATTGCAAATACAGCTCCCATAGAAAGGACATAGTGGAAGTGTGCTACGACGTAGTAGGTGTCATGGAGAACAATATCAAGGGAAGAATTAGCAAGGACAATACCTGTTAAGCCTCCTACCGTAAATAGGAAAATAAATCCGAGAGCCCATAGAAGGGGGGTGTCTCATTTAATGACCCCTCCATGTAGGGTAGCTAATCAGCTAAATACTTTGACCCCGGTTGGGATAGCAATAATCATAGTGGCAGATGTAAAGTAAGCCCGTGTGTCTACGTCTATTCCAACTGTAAACATGTGATGGGCTCATACGATGAAGCCTAGAAGTCCGATAGCCATTATTGCTCAGACTATACCCATATAGCCAAAGGGTTCTTTTTTACCAGAATAATAAGCAACAATGTGGGAGATCATACCGAATCCGGGAAGAATAAGGATATAGACTTCCGGATGGCCGAAGAATCAGAATAAGTGTTGATAGAGGATTGGGTCCCCTCCTCCGGCAGGGTCGAAGAATGTGGTGTTTAGGTTTCGGTCGGTTAGTAGTATAGTGATTCCAGCGGCTAAGACTGGGAGCGAGAGAAGTAGGAGTACGGCTGTAATTAGGACGGCTCATACGAATAAGGGTGTTTGGTATTGAGAGATAGCAGGGGGTTTCATGTTAATAATAGTTGTAATAAAATTGATTGCCCCCAGGATTGAGGAAATACCTGCTAGGTGTAGGGAGAAGATAGTTAAGTCTACAGAGGCTCCTGCGTGGGCTAAGTTTCCGGACAGGGGAGGATAAACAGTTCATCCTGTACCTGCGCCCGCTTCAACACCAGAAGAAGCGAGCAGGAGCAGGAATGATGGGGGTAGGAGTCAGAAACTTATGTTATTTATTCGTGGGAATGCTATATCAGGGGCTCCGATCATGAGAGGGATGAGTCAGTTTCCAAACCCTCCAATTATAATTGGTATTACTATAAAGAAAATTATTACGAAAGCGTGCGCCGTAACAATGACATTATAGATCTGATCGTCTCCTAGGAGGGCACCTGGTTGGCTTAGCTCTGCTCGGATGAGGAGGCTTAAAGCTGTACCGACCATGCCTGCTCAGGCACCAAATACTAGATAGAGGGTGCCGATATCTTTATGATTAGTTGAGAAAAATCAACGCGTGATTGCCACAGGTAAGATGGCTGAGATTTAAGCGGTGGCCTGTAGTCCCATAGACAGAGGTTTGAGTCCTCTTCTTACCAAGCTCTGAGGTGTTTAGACATATTAGATTGCAAACCTAAAGAAGTAGGCTCACCGCCTTCCAGGGCTTCTTCCCCGCCTTCCCCGCCTGGCGGGGAAGAAGTAGACGGATGCTCGTTGGTTTGGGCGCTTAGCTGTTAACTAAGAGTTTGTAGGATCGAGGCCTGCTCGTCTAGTGAAGGCTTTAGCTTAATTAAAGTGTCTGTTTTGCATGCAGAAGATGTGGGTTAGTGTCCCGCAAGTCTTATCAAGGGTTGGGAGATTTTCACTCCCGCTAGGGGCTTTGAAGGCCCCCGGTCTGAATTCTATCCTAAACCCTTAGCTGGTGACTAGTGCCAGTGCGGCGGGGGCAAGTGGGAGGAGGCAGATTGTTGCGGAAGTTGAGATGGCTAGTGGGAGGGTCATCTGGGATGATAACAGACGTCACGGGGTTGTTCCGGTAAGGTTATTAGGGGATATAGTTAGGGCTATTGCGTAGGAAAGTCGTAGGTAGAAGTATAGACTAAGAAGTGAGGTAAGGGCTGCTAAGGTGGCTGTAAAAAAGAGACCTTGCTTAGTTAGCTCTAAGAGAATAAGTCCTTTTGGTATGAAGCCGGTAAGTGGGGGAAGTCCTCCTAGTGAGAGGAGGACGAGAGGGGTGAGGAATGAAATTATTGGTATTTTCGTTCAGGAGGAGGCGAGTATGTTAATGTTAGTTGACTTGTTTAGTTTGAAGATTAGGAAAGCTGAAGATGTTATAATTATATATGTGAGAAGGGTTAGAAGTGTAAGGGGCGGGCAGAATTGGATAACTAAAATTATTCAGCCCAGGTGCGCAATTGAGGAGTAGGCAAGGATTTTTCGCAGTTGTGTTTGGTTTAGTCCTCCTCATCCTCCGACTAGGATTGAGGTTAATCCTAGGAGAACTAGTATAGTGGAGTTTGAGGGTTGAATTTGGAGTAGAAGTGAGAAAGGGGCGAGCTTTTGTCATGTGGAGAGGATCAGGCCTGTGGTCAGGTCTAGTCCTTGAAGGACTTCAGGAAGTCAGGCATGAACTGGGGCTAGTCCAATTTTTAGTGCAAGAGCTAGGGTAGCCATTGTGACAGGTAGGGGGTCAGATATTTGTTGAATATCTCATTGTCCTGTTGATCAGGCGTTTGTGGTGGCTACAAAGAGCAGTACGGCGGCAGCGGTTGCCTGGGTAAGAAAATATTTAGTAGTAGCTTCAACTGCCCGTGGGTGGTGGTGTTGAGCTATTAGAGGGATAATAGCTAGGGTATTAATTTCAAGTCCTATTCAGGCAAGGAGTCAGTGCGTGCTGGTAAGGGTAGTTAGAGTTCCCATGCCTAGGCCGAATACTAAGATAATTAAGATATATGGGTTCATTAGCAAAAGAAGGATTTTAACCAACATGTTTGGGGTATGGGCCCAAGAGCTTAATTAGCTGATTTTACTAGGAAGTGGTGTAGTGGAAGCACTAAGAGTTTTGATCTCTTCAGGTAGGGTTCAAGTCCCTTCTTTCTAAGGAGTTGGAGGGACTTTAACCCTCATGGTTCACTCTATCAAAGTGGCCCTTTGCTTCAGGCACAGCTCCGGGCTTAGAGTTGGGGGGGAAGTCCGGTGAATGCGATTGGAAGGGCTAAATGTCAGATTACCAGCGCAAGTGTCAGTGGTAAAAAATTTTTTCAGATAAGGTGTATGAGTTGATCATATCGGAATCGGGGGTAGGAGGCTCGAACTCAGAGGAATACAACGGAGAGGAAGGCAGCTTTGGTTATTAAGTTGATTGAGGTTAATTCTGGGGTGGAGTGTGATAGGGAAGCTCCTAGGAAAAGTGTAGCGGAAAGTGTGTTTATAAGGAGAATATTGGCATATTCTGCTAAAAAAAATAGTGCGAATGGGCCTCCCGCATATTCTACATTGAAGCCTGAAACTAGTTCGGATTCGCCTTCGGTTAGATCAAATGGTGCCCGGTTTGTTTCTGCTAATGTTGAAATAAATCATATTGTGGCTAGAGGTCATGCTGGTAAAATTAGTCATGTGCTTTCTTGGGCTACACTAAAGGTTTGGAGGGTAAATCCTCCTGTGAAGATAATAGCGTTCAATAGAATGAGGCCTAGGCTTACTTCGTAAGAAATTGTTTGGGCAACTGCTCGTAGGGCCCCGATCAAGGCGTATTTGGAGTTTGATGCTCAGCCAGACCCCAAAATGGAGTAGACCGCTAGGCTTGAGAGGGCGAGAATAAAAAGGATACCTAGATTAAGGTCTGCTATTGGAAATGGGAGGGGCATAGGTGTCCAGAGGGTGAGGGCTAGGGTAAGAGCTAGTATGGGAGTAATAATAAATAGAAGGGGGGACGAAGTTGATGGACGTACAGGTTCTTTTATGAAGAGTTTTAGTCCATCTGCAATTGGTTGGAGAAGTCCGTAGGGTCCTACGATATTGGGGCCTTTTCGGAGTTGTATGTAGCCTAAAACTTTTCGTTCAACTAGGGTGAGGAGGGCTACGGCTAGAAGAACGAATACAATAAGAATTAGGGGGTTGAGGATATGGGTAATAATTATTGAGATCATAGCTAAGGAGAGGATTTGAACCTCTGTAGAAAGGGCTTAGGTCTTTTGCAATACCGGGCTCTGCCACTCTAGCGCATAGGTTAAAGACTGTTAGGGGTGGTAAGGTTGGCAATGAGAGGGTTTACACCTCTATACTAGAGAACACGGTCTCTTGAATTTACTGGGGTGAATTTCATTGCTTGCTATTTTCTTAAGCGGGGGGGGGGTATGCCCTATTACCTATTTTAGTTGGTTTCATTAGGTGGGGGTGAGGCGTACCTGAAGTATTGGCCTCTTCTTCTCGGTCCTTTCGTACTAAAGAAGATCATGTCATAGATAGAAACTGACCTGGATTACTCCGGTCTGAACTCAGATCACGTAGGACTATTAATCGTTGAACAAACGAACCCTTAATAGCGGCTGCACCAATAGGATGTCCTGATCCAACATCGAGGTCGTAAACCCCCTTGTCGATATGGGCTCTAGAAGGGGATTGCGCTGTTATCCCTGGGGTAACTCTGTCCGTTGATCGGCATTGTAAGCCGGATCTGTTTAATTGGTCAGAAGTTCTGTTAGTTTGAGCTGTGGCTCTTGTTTTTGGGAGAGTAATACTCCTATTCCACTTGGAGGTTTTGTGTTTCTCCGAGGTCGCCCCAACCAAAGACATGAGCACAGGTAGTTCATTATGTTTAACCTTTGGGTTAGGGGTGATTAACATGGTCTGGCTTAGTGTCTAAAGCTCCACAGGGTCTTCTCGTCTTATGGGGTTATTCCCGCTTCTGCACGGGAAGATCAATTTCATTGACTAGAAAAAGGAGACAGTTGAGCCCTCGTCATGCCATTCATACAGGTCTCCATTTAAAAGACAAGTGATTGCGCTACCTTCGCACGGTCAAAGTACCGCGGCCGTTAAACACGTGGTCACCGGGCAGGCGGGACCTCTTATAGTTGTGTTTCAAGAGGCGATGTTTTTGGTAAACAGGCGAGGCTCGAAGTGCATTTTTGCCGAGTTCCTTCTTTTTCTCTTAGTCTTTCCTTGTGAGCACACCAGTGTGGGGTTAACGGTGAGGTGGTGGGTGTTTTTCTTGTTGTTTGGTTTAATGTCTCAATACCCTCTTCAATTGGGGCCGTTAAGGTTCGGTGGGATGTCCTTTCCGACTTACACATGTGCGGGGAGAGAGGCGGATACTCTCTTATTACTCATATTAGCATAATCACTCCCATGGGAGCATGGGATGGCCTGGTAGGTTTAGGGGTTTAAGATTTGTTATCAGAATTAAAGGGAGTTTAATTGCGCGAGAGCTTTAACGCTTTCTAGGGGGATGGCTGCTCTTAGGCCCACCGTAGCGCATTGCCTTGTAGTGATTATGATCTTTATCCTCCTGGGAAAGTTGTGTCTTAATTCAAAGGGGCTGTGCCCCCTTTGACTAACTCTCAAAATTTCTCTTGGTCTCAGGGACAGGCTGAAAACAGACAGGTTGAGGGAAGAACTTGTGAGGCTGAACTTATATCCAATTTACAGGCAACCAGCTATAACTAGGTTCGGTAGGTCTGTCACCTCTACTCAAAGCTCTTCCCACTCTTTTGCCACAGAGACGGGGGTGCCCTATTAATTAGGCTGTCTTGGAGTAGCTCACCTAGTTTCGGGGTATCAAACTAAAATTCTTTTTGCTTGAGGGGTACTGGCTAAATCATGATGCAAAAGGTACGAGGGTGTGTCTCTGCTTTTTAGGGCTTTACTGGGTTGTTTCATTTCTCTTTCAGCTTTCCCTTGCGGTACTTTCTCTATTGCTCTTAGTTCCTTTTCGGTCGCCCGTACTTGGGGGGAAAAATGATTTGTTTTTAGGTTGGAGTATATTAGGGGGTATAAATAAGGTGGTGTTGGTTTTATTGGGGTGGGCTAGCTGTTGGGCATCAGGGTGATCCGATTTGAACGGATACCTTCTCGTTGTAAGGGAGATATTCTGCGTATTTAACTAAACCCTGATTTTCCAAGTGCACCTTCCGGTACACTTACCATGTTACGACTTGCCTCCCCTGGCGCACTGGGTGGTGAATTAGTTATGTAAATTGCTTGTGCTCGGGGAGAGTGACGGGCGGTGTGTGCACGCTTAAGGGCCGGGTTCAGTAGGACGCTCTGCTTTCTACTTACTACTAAATCCTCCTTCTAGTTTTCATTTCAGAATTACTATCCGTAAATTTCCTAATTTAGGAAATGTAGCCCATCTCTTCCCCTCTCATTAGCTACACCTCGACCTGACGTTCTGGGCAGTACCAATTGTGCTTGCTATGGGACCTTCAAAGGGCAAGCTGACGACGGCGGTATATAGGCGGGAGGAACAAGAGAGGGTGAGGTTGAACGGGGATTATCGGTTCTAGGACAGGCTCCTCTAGGGGGATGTTAAGCACCGCCAAGTCCTTTGGGTTTTAAGCTTACGCTCGTAGTACCCGGGCGGATAGCGGATGTAATAGTCTATCAGAGTTTATAGCTGAGCATAGCGGGGTATCTAATCCCGGTTTGTTTCACAGCTTTCGTGGGGTCAGGGGGAGTAAAGCCACTTTCGTGGTTGTGCTTCATACCTTCATAAACGTATAACAGTTCTGTAGGCGTTCGGCTTTAGTTTAAAAATTTCCTTAACCACTCTTTACGCCGCATGTCTGTCAACTTGAGCCCCATCGTATAACCGCGGTGGCTGGCACGAGTTTGACCGGCTCTATATTGCTTTAACTAAGTCGAGTTTTCACTCATGGCTTAATGTTTATCACTGCTGAAATCCCTTGGGGGTGTGGCTAAGCAAGGTGTCATGGGCTAAATTTAATTGTGCCTGATACCAGCTCCTTGTTTTCGGGCGGAAAACTGTGGGCATTCTCACGGGAGTGCGGATACTTGCATGTGTAAGTTTAGCGAGAGCTGACAGCAAGGTTAGGACCAAGCCTTTGTGCTTGCGGGACCAACTCTAGGGTCCATCTTAACATCTTCAGGGTTATGCTTTAAGTTAAGCTACGCTTGC